ACGTAATCGAGCCCGCGCTCTTTCGAGCTGTTCAGCGGCCCCTCTACGTAATTCTTCTGAATTTCGAATAGTACTCAAGATCCTTTGTTTTCGCTTATCTAATAAATCATTTAATGAAAGTAGATTATCTTTACATTCATTTCACAACTCTCATATCTCTTCCCGAACCAAACATGAATCTTTTGATTCATTTGGCTCTCACGCTCAATTGTTTCTTTCCTTTGATAGACATTCCCATATCTTTGATCTTTGAATGGAATGAACCTATCCTCTCTTGAGCCTATCCTCTCTTTTCTGTTCGTATTCAAAGATATCGAAACTGATCTAACATCAGAATATTAGGATAGTAGGACTCTTCAGACCAGACAAAAAATAAAAAATTGTCAGCAAAGTTGTTTCTTTATTTGTTCTTTATTCACAAACTTTTTTTTTTTTCATCCAAAAAATTTAAAAAATTTATCTTTTTTATATTTTTATACAATATATAGGTCGTCGATTTGGCAGTGGATAAAAAAAGGGGTGGGGGAATATACCCATCTTTCCTATACCTGTAAATGGTTCAAATAAATTTATCCATATGAGTGTTATACATCGGATAAATTCCCAATTATTATTATTTATTTTTTTATTTGCGGTATTTCGGTACTAATGTAGCGGTAGAAAGAGTACCACGGTATGCTGTGCCTGGACTTCAAACAATTTATCTTTAACCATGTAAAAGACCTCAACATTATTGGTTGATAGAGAATCAAAGTTCATTTACCAATTAGTCACGAAATGCTATGGTTCTTAGATATGATTTCTGAATAAAATCCAATTACGAAGTAATTCGTCGAGATTGTGCACCCTTTTTCCTATTTACGCAAATAAAAAAAAGAATACATAAATATAAAGAAAGTGCAGCCGGCGAAATCCAACCTATTCTTGAAATACACAACTCGCACACACTCCCTTTCCAAAAAAAATCAATATACCCAGCACAACGCTTAGATTTATTGGATTTGTTGCTAAAATATCGGTATTAAACTCGAAACTCCCAGCGGATGGCCAGTGTCCCACGGAAACAAAGGAATCGGTTATATTTTTCATATGCTCTCCTCTTATAGATAGGACTAACAAAGAACAGAGTTCTTTTTGTATCACTCCACTCGCCTCCCCCCTTTTTTTTATCGATTTTTTTGTTCCATTTCTTATTTTTAATATAATTATAATTTTACTAAACTAAGAACGAAAGGGAAGAAAGCGAGTGGATCCGCTAATTCCTTATCCTCAAATCAGTCCCTCCCAAAGTATTGTTTCGACAAACAAAAAATAAATAGTTATAGGAGTAAAATTCGAAGGAGCAAAGGGAAACTCCCAGTTAATAAAATAAGAAAAAAGATAGGTCCCCCTTTTTTTTTACATTTTTATTCTATGATAAAATTAAACAAAAGGATTTGCAAATAAAAGAGCTAATGCCACGACCAGTCCATAAATTGTTAAAGCTTCCATAAAAGCCAGACTAAGCAATAAAGTACCTCGTATTTTACCCTCTGCTTCTGGTTGTCTCGCAATACCTTCTACAGCTTGGCCCGCAGCAGTACCTTGACCAACCCCAGGTCCAATAGAAGCAAGCCCCACAGCCAATCCAGCAGCAATAACGGAAGCAGCAGAAATAAGTGGATTCATGGTAATTTCCTCGCAAAAAAAAAATAAATGGTTAATGATACAACCAACCAATGAATTACTACTTAATCTTTATCCACTTCTTTTTCTACTTTTACTATTTACTTTACTATACTACCTTTTTACTTACTTCTTTTTTTTTATTGATACTTATCACTAAAATCTATCGGGTCGAAGTAGCTAAAAACTCCAACAGAATATTACTTAATTTTAAGAACTACTTCCATATACTGTTTTTCCTTTCTTTCTACCCATGATGGAGTTTTATGTAAATAGATACATACGGTTTTAGCCATTGTGTTTTCTTGTTTATAAACTCTTATATTCTTTCATTCAATTAACAATCACAGAAAAAATCGAAAAAGGACTGATATTTGAATCTATATAAATTATAAATGAAGTGAGCTAGAAAAAAAGAGATAGGGATAATTCCTATCTAACTAGTAAATAACATATACTTTTTTTCTTCCATAACGTAAACCACCTGCACTTTATTATTCTATTAGTATTAAATCGTATTCTGTACATATATCTAGTAGGACCCCCCACCCAATCCTTTTTTCTCTTAAAAACTCTGCAATATCATCTATCTTTCTTCATATATACAATACTACAATACATAATATTAGCTATTTTCATTTTCTTCTCCAGCCCTTTGGATTATATTGAACCCCGCATTGCTTTAATTGGGATAAGCTTAAAAAACTATTTTGAAAGTTAGTCAATGATGACCCTCCATGGATTCACCTATATAAGCCGCAGCCAAAGTTGAAAAAATAAGAGCTTGAATACCACTTGTAAATAATCCAAGAAACATGACAGGTATAGGAACTACTGAAGGCACTAAAGAAACAAGAACAACAACTACTAATTCATCAGCCAATATATTCCCGAAAAGTCGAAAACTAAGAGATAAAGGCTTTGTAAAATCTTCTAGGATATTAATTGGTAAAAGTATTGGAGTTGGCTGAATGTATTTACCGAAATATCCCAATCCTTTTTTGCTAAGACCCGCATAGAAATATGCCACTGACGTGGGTAAAGCTAAAGCAACAGTAGTATTTATATCATTCGTGGGCGCAGCTAACTCCCCATGAGGTAACTTTATGATTTTCCAAGGTAAAAGAGCACCTGACCAGTTAGAAACAAAAATAAATAGGAACATCGTTCCAATAAATGGAACCCAAGGACCATACTCCTCTCCAATCTGAGTTTTGCTCAAGTCTCGAATAAATTCAAGGACATATTCGAAGAAATTCTGCCCGTCGGTCGGAATGGTTTGTGGATTCCGAACAGCTATGATGGCTGAACCTAATAAAATAGCAATTACAATCCAAGAAGTGATAAGCACTTGGGCATGAATTTGTAAACCTCCTATTTCCCAATATAAATGTTGGCCTACTTCTACACCTGACATATCGTATAACCCTTTGAGTGTTTTAATGGAACATAGTATAACATTCATATTGCCCTATAATAGAAATCGAACTTAAAAAAGGAATTATTTTGATTCAACCATATCTTTCTCAATTCATCTACCTTCATTCATGAATAGGAATCATACATTATATTTAGATATATTTAGAATACCAAGAAATTACATAAAAAAAAAAATACCAATCATTTTTTATTAAATATTCAAAACATAGTTCAAAAATGCAAACCAAAATAATAAACAATCAAAGAAATCCATGGAGTTCAACAAAAAGGAACTAATCTTCTTCTTCTTTTTCTTAACTATTAAATTATAAGATAATCAACCTTTTTTTATATAACTATTTCGGCCCTCCAAAATTGCGGATACTAATTTGGTAAGAATCAATCGAATCGATGCTATAGCATCATCGTTGGCCGGAATAGAAATATCTGCAAGATCTGGGTCACAATTTGTATCGATTAAACAAATCGTCGGAATGCCCAAAATGACACATTCTCGAAGAACCATATATTCTTCTTGCTGATCAACGATAATTACAATATCGGGCAATCCCGTCATATATTTGATCCCACCCAGATATGTTTGCAAGGTGGATAACTTTCTCTTCAACATTGCTGCATCTCCTTTTGGGAGACGGGCGAGTTTCCCCATTTTTTGTTCCGCTCTTAAGTCCCTGAACTTCTGAAGTCTTGTTTCTGTAGTAGACCAATTTGTTAACATACCACCAAGCCATTTTTTATTAACATAATGACATCGAGCCCTTATTGCTGCTGATGCTACTAAATCCGCTGCTTTATTTTTGGTGCCAACGATTAAGAAGTTTTTTCCCATACTTGCTGCATCAAAAACTAAATCGCAGGCTTCTGATAAAAAACGAGCAGTTATAGTAAGATTTGTAATATGAATACCTTTACGCTTTGCAGAAATGTAAGGAGCCATTCTAGGATTCCATTTCTTAGTACCATGACCAAAATGAACTCCTGCTTCCATCATCTCTTCCAAATTTATGTTCCAATATCGTCTTCCCATTTTGCCACACTTTATATTTTTTTTTTTTTTTAGAGAGATTCAGTAACCTGTGAAATAAATAACTGTTCCGACGGAACCTTATACCAGGATTGACCATTGATCTACGACCAAAATCATGAATTTCTTTTCATTCTTTATTTTTCGTTGATTACCAAATCCATAATGGGACCAGAGAATTCAAGTAAAAAGAATGAACCTCTTGTTAGGAATTACTAAATAATGTATCATGTAAATGATTGGTCTGATGTCCCATGGAAATAGTTCGGGACGAAAGAACAAAAAAAATTCTCAAAATTCTCTATAGTGTAACAAAATATCTCTCATCTCCAATTCGAATAGATTCTTCCTTTTTATTTTCAAATGAATGTTTTTATCTTGCTTTGAACGATGTACTAATTTTTTGAATCCAGTACCAACCGGTATAATCCCCCCCAGAACAACGTTCTCTTTCAGCCCTTTCAACCAATCAATACGACCTCGTAGAGCAGCTTTTGCTAAAACTCGAGCAGTTTCTTGAAAACTCGCTTCGGATATGAAACTTTGAGTATTCAGAGATGACTTCGTTATTCCCAATAAGATTGCCCGATAACAGATCGCTTCGTCCAAAACACGCCCTGCTCGCTCTGCTCGCAACAATCCAATCAGTTCCCTAGGTGAAAACACATTAGACATTCCATCTTCTGAAACCAACACTTTTGATGTTACTTGACGTACAATAATCTCTATATGTCTATTATGGATCTGTACCCCCTGGGATCGATAAACCTTTTGGATCTTATTAACCAAAGAGATACGACTTTGTGCTATGGTTAGTTCAGCTCCAATCAAGAATCCCCAGGGTATCCCAAGAAGCCTTCGGCTACGTTCGTCCCAACCTTCAACTCTCTTTTTGAGGTTCATCGATATTGAATCAATTGAACGAACTTCTAAGATTTGTTCCACTTTTGGAAGACCTTGCGTGATATCGCCGGATCTCGATTTTTCATATATAAATGTAATTAATGTATCTCTTTCATAAAAGGTTTTCCCATAATGGCCATGAACAGTTGCTCCCGGAGTGACCAAATAGGGCTTAGCTGATCTTATAACTAAAGAGTCAACATGAACAATGAAAATTTTACCAGATTTTTTTATGCGTGATCCGTATTTCAATAGACATAAATTTTCACAAAGAAATAGGCCAAGGCTAATTATTGTCCATGCCTCTTCACAATAATCGTGATGGAGAAAACACCAATTAAAATGGAATAAATTCCAAATGATGTTACTACACGGATCGGGATTATAAATCCTACTATTTTCATCTAGGAAACAGTATTGAAATTGAAGTACTTGGAAAGTCTGTTGAAAATTGTCAAGTAACAAATAGTTCTTTAAAAAGATTTGATTATAAGTTATTAAATAGTAAGATAAACAAGGATTCGCTATTTTAAATACAGTAGTACCTAAGGGACCCAACAAATCCCTAATTGGATTCATGGGATCCAATTCTTTTGTCGCATTATTATATCTCGAAGTATTAAAGGGGCCAATTCGAGAACAATTGGATGATGACAAAATTCGGAAAGATTGGCATTCCTTATTTCGATTCAACAACGTACCAAGAGTTCCCTGATGTTGGGTAAATGATTGAGTCTTTGCCTTGGAATTAAAAGGATTTATATTGATACGATCTAATCCAATATTGTAAATCAATCCTGAACTTGACGTATCATACTTTTTTACGGTATAAGAAATAGTGGACTTTACTAACTCAATTCTGATGAAATCACGAAGCAGATCATTTGCCCTTATTTCAACAAAGGAAGCATGAACCTCTTCTTTTATAAAACCCCTTTTTTCTTGGTCCCAATTCAATACTAAGCAAGCCCGAACTAATTGAATACTTGTGTGAGAAATTCCTCGAATTGACTTGCTATTTCCATAAAGTATATAATTGACAATTCGAAGTTGTACATTATCCTTTTCCTGCAAGAGATCCTGAGGAAAAAGTGTTGCTAAATTTATCCCATCGGATATTTCATATGGGACTACGGACCGAACCAAAACAAAATACTTTTTTTTTATAGGTGTGATCCGTTGAACATAGATCCAATTTTTAAATTTTTTTGATCCCTTATAATTTTTATTTTCCATTCCTGGTGGTATCAAAATGCCGCCGTGCCTAGATATTTTATCCGCCTCTCCAGGAAAATGAATATCTCCAGAAAAAATTTTCAGTTCAATACTCCTTTTTTTTCTCTCCACTCGGACTAATCCATCTACTCGGCTTCTTGTATTTATATTTAAAGCAAGTCGTGTATCTACTCCAACGATACTATTGTTTCGGACCATTATGGGCGAAGATACGGGGAAGATATGCACTTCCTCGGGAATGAAAAAAAATCGATCTACTCTCATTTGCATTTGGTATTTCGGACTAAATTCTTTTGCTCCTCGATACTCAATCAAATCCTCTTTTTTTACGATTGAATCTACTTCGACAATCCCATATTTAGTAATTCCCGAACTGCTTCTTCTATATCGCGGATCATCAAAATAAGCAAGAATACTATTTTTACGTAAAATACCATTTATAGGTATTTTAAGAAAAATACAAAAAGATGGTATTAGTTTCTTTTCTCGTTCTTGATCATATTGTAAGGGAATCACGAATCTATTTCTTCGCTTTTTCGCCAAGGAATCATCGGAATTCTCTTGACAAATAGAGGGATCTATGAGATTCCAATGACCATTGGATATGATTCGATAAGGTTTTGAATACTCAAAAATTTGCCCATCCTTTTTACTTTTACCAAAAAATTTATGTCTTACTTGATCATTAGTCAAATCAAAGATATTTCTTTCTTCGACAGAAAAAGAATTAGAATTCATTTGATCTTGATCCTTGTGGAGTGAAAAAGACACTATACTGGATCTGCATAGACCTCCTGCTAATATCCATAAATGACTTGTTTTTGGTACTAGATGAACATTACTATACGGATATTCGGGCGCATGATGCACATCAGTACTCCAGTGCATTTCTCCTTCTGACTCAGAATAAATATGTTTTAGAACCCTCTCCTTAAAACGAAAAGTGGACGTTCCGGCACGAATCTCGGCAATCACTTGTTCCGATTCTACATATTGATCATTTTGAACTAAAATCAAACTTTTTGTTGGAATATTAACATTATGTATAATATCTCGACTCTCAATAGTTACATACAAATCTATAAAACATAGAAAAGCAGGATGCCCATGACGGGTACGTGTGGGATGAACCAAATACTCATCAAATTGTATTTTTCCATTAGAGGGAGCTCGTACATGTTCGCCAGTACCACCTGTGAATACTCCGCCCGTATGAAAAGTTCTTAATGTGA